AAAATAATTGAACGCTGTACTAACGCACTCGCACTGGTGAACAGGGTGCAAGAAATCGACGTAGCGAATCCTCCAGATTTAATTTTTGTACGAATAAAAAGACGTGTAGATATTTTTGTCAATACTGATGATGGGGTCCCAGCAAAATATACAGCGCACAGTTAAAAATAAAGATACAGTTAAAAATAAAGATTTAAACAAATCGAATTTCTCTGAATTGGATTTATTACTCAAAGTAAAAGATAATTCTAAAAAACACAACAGATATAATCTTTTATCACATAAATCCATTAATTATAGCTATAGCGGCGATAAGAAAAAAATTTGTTTTAATTACAAAACCGATAAAATGAAAAGGGAATTCTTTCATATCTTAAGAGGTACACCTTCGCTAAGTATACCTAACTCTAATTTCCCGAATTCTCTAGAAAATTTCCAAAATTCTCTACAATCAGAGGGGATTGCCGATTCTCTAGAAACAGAGGACTTTCTATTTTTTCTAGAATTAGAGGGGATTCCCGAATCGGAGTGCGTTCCAGGTTTTCTAGAAGCAGAGAATCCTGCCAAATATCTAGTATCACAGAAGTCTTTTGTTGCCGATTATCTAGAATCAGAGGCTCTTTTCGATATGGAGAAAAGCCCGAAGAGAAAATATTTGGATTGGAGAATTTTCCATTTTTGTCTTACAAACAAAGAAAAAATGGAATTCTGGATTAATATTGAAAAAAACAAAGAAAATACTGAAACGGAGAGTAAGGGGAATAAATATCAAATAATTGAGAAAGACGGTGACCGAGATCGTTTTTGTGACAAAGATATTTTGTATCCTATGCTTGTCAAAAGAGGTCAAGAATTTGTAAAAAGACACCCACCTGAGTTAGATTGGATGGGAATGAATGACGAAATAGTATACTGTCTCGTATCCAATTTTGAATTGGGGTTCTTTTTTTCAAAATTCGACAAACTTTACAACGCATATAAGAGAAGACCGTGGGTAATACCAACCCAATTACTTCTTTTCAATTATAAAGAAACTCGATTTCAGAACCCAGTGAATCTTCAATCAATTCTCAGAATACCAAAGAGAACCACCAGGAGAACAAGAAACACCAGTAGAAGACTAATCACCAGTAGAAGCGTAATCACCAGTAGACCAAAAATAAAAAACGCCAAGAGAAGAATAATCATCAGGAGACCACAAACCAGGAGCAGAATAATCATCAGTACACCACAAAGCACCAGGAGAAGGAGAACAAAAAACACCAGTAGAACAGGAAACACCAGTAGAACAGAAAACACCGGTTGGCGGAATTTTCTTTTGAGTCCACTCAAACGGCGAGCTCACCAGCCATTCAGAGCGACCATAGATGCTAAGGATGTAGACGAAAGCATTTCGTCGAATATCCAAACATATACTTACCTGCTAAAAGACAAGGCCTTCTTTCAAAAGGACAAAACAAAGAAAAATCTATGGATTAAATCCTTGATTCGACGAAGAGAATTTAATGTGGACATTTTTGCTTTTCGGAGTCAAAAGAAAAATGCTCGGCTTAAGGATAGGACTAGGGGAGATCTAAAATTGATCTCTAGAGGAAGATTGGTTGTTGAGATTCCACATGTACCGAAAAAAAGCAAGACGAAGCTTAATGGAAAATTTCTTATGTATCAAACCATAGCTATTTTATTGGTTCATAAGACCAAACAACAAATTAATCAAGGATGCGGAGAAAAAAGCTATATTAATAAAGAGAATTTTTTCAAATCTATTGAAAGACTTAAAAGTCTAATTGGATTTAGAAAGAAAAAAGATTTTCTTGTTCCTGAAAATCTTTTATCCACTAGAAGTCGTAGAGAGTTGAGAATTCTACTCTCTTTCAATTCAAAAAAAGAAAATGATATTCATATGAATACAGAACTTTTCAAAAGTAATAATAGAAAAAACTGCAGCCGCTTTGACATTATAGAAAAAAGTCAATATTTTGATAGAGAGAAAAAGAAACTACTTCAATTCAAACTTTTTCTTTGGCCCAATTTTCGATTCGAAGATTTAGCTTGTATGAACCGCTTTTGGTTTAATACAAATAATTCCAGTCGGTTCAGTATGTTAAGGATACGTATCTATCCACAATTGAAAATGAAATAAAGGTACGTTTGTCATATATATATATTCTATAGCATATCTGATCTAATATAGGAAAACAAGGATATAGACACATTCCTTGTTTTCCATTCTTCTGATACCTGGAATTCGATTGCCTATCAATTCTATCTAGAAAGGAAGCCATGGAATTTACTTTGAGATACAAAATTTTCGAGATACAAAATTTTCTCTTTTGTAAGTGAAGAGATATACTATCCTTTTTTATTTCTAGCCAACTAAAAAAAAAAGAAAAAAAAAATTGTATTAATTAATAAGAAATTCTATTTGACAAAATTCGGAATTGCTAACGAATTGAAGATTTTTGTGTATAAAAAGAAAAACGAATTGACATTCTTATTTATTATTCTTATTCCATTTTTTGTTATTATTCCTGATCAATAAAACTATTTTAAAAATGGGCGGTAGGAGGAGGATTTCATTTTATGGTAAAAAATTCACCCATCTTTATTTCAAAAGAGGAAAACCCCGGATCCATTGAATTTCAAATAATAAGCTTTACTAATAGGATACGAGGACTTACTTCACATTTTCAATTGCACAGAAAAGACTATTTATCTCAAAGAGGTTTGCGGAAAATTCTAGAAAAACGACGACGGCTACTATCTTATTTGGCAAAGAAAAACCCACTAGGTTATAAAAACTTAATTAGCGAGTTGGATATTCGGGAGTCAAAAACGCGGTAATTTGAAATTTAATTATTTGATTTATTCGATCTTGAATTTTGATGAATTTCTTTTCGTCTTCAGCAATTCATAGAAGAATGAATCGAGGAAATCACTATGAATGTACCAGCTAAAAGAAAAGATTTTATGATAGTCAATATGGGTCCCCATCACCCATCAATGCACGGTGTTCTTCGACTCATCCTTACTCTAGACGGTGAAGATGTTATTGACTGTGAACCAATATTAGGTTATTTACACAGAGGAATGGAAAAAATTGCAGAAAACCGAACAATTATACAATATTTGCCTTATGTAACACGTTGGGATTATTTAGCGACTATGTTCGCAGAAGCAATAACAGTAAATGGGCCAGAACAGATTGGAAATATTCAAGTACCTAAAAGAGCCAGCTATCTTAGAGTAATTATGTTAGAGTTGAGTCGTATAGCTTCTCATCTGTTATGGCTTGGTCCTTTTATGGCGGATATTGGTGCACAAACTCCTTTTTTCTATATTTTTAGAGAAAGAGAGTTAATATATGATTTATTTGAAGCAGCTACAGGTATGAGAATGATGCATAATTATTTTCGTATCGGAGGAGTAGCAGCGGATCTGCCTTATGGTTGGCTAGATAAATGTTTAGATTTTTGTGATTATTTTTTAACAAGAATTGCTGAATATCAAAAACTTATCACACGAAATCCCATTTTTTTAAAACGAGTTGAGGGAGTGGGTATTATTAATGCAGAGGAAGCAATAAACTGGGGGTTGTCGGGACCAATGTTACGAGCTTCTAGAATACAATGGGATCTTCGTAAAATTGATCATTATGAGTGTTATGATGAATTTGATTGGGAAGTCCAATGGCAAAAAGAAGGGGATTCATTATCTCGTTATTTGGTCCGAATTGGTGAAATGACTGAATCCATAAAAATTATTCAACAAGCTTTGGAAGGAATTCCAGGGGGGGGTCATGAAAATTTAGAAACCAGACGTTTGGATTTTTATAGAAAAAGTGATCCAGAATGGAACGATTTTGAATACCGATTCATTAGTAAAAAAGCTTCTCCTACTTTTGAATTGACCAAACAAGAACTTTATGTAAGAGTAGAAGCACCAAAGGGAGAATTGGGAATTTTCTTGATAGGGGATCAGACTGGGTTTCCTTGGAGATGGAAAATTCGTCCGCCGGGTTTTATCAATTTGCAAATTCTTCCTCAATTAGTTAAAAGAATGAAATTGGCTGATATTATGACAATATTAGGGAGCATAGATATCATTATGGGAGAAGTTGATCGTTGAAATGATAATTGATACAACAAAAGTACAAGCTATTAATTCCTTTTCCAAATGGGAATCGGCTTTTGAAATTGTGTGGGTACTTGGTCCTATTTTGACTCTTGTATTGGCAATAACGATAGGCTTACTAGTAATTGTGTGGTTAGAAAGAGAAATATCTGCAGGGATACAACAACGAATTGGGCCTGAATACGCTGGACCATTAGGAGTTCTTCAAGCTCTAGCGGATGGAACCAAACTACTTTTCAAAGAAAATCTTTTTCCATCTAGAGGGGATACTCGTTTGTTCAGTATCGGACCGGCCATAGCAGTCATATCGACTCTATTAAGTTATTCAGTAATTCCTTTTAGTTATCATCTTGTTTTAGCAGATCTAAATATCGGTATTTTTTTATGGATTGCCATTTCAAGCACAGCTCCCCTTGGACTTCTTATGTCAGGATATGGATCAAATAATAAATATTCCTTTTTAGGTGGTCTACGAGCTGCCGCTCAATCCATTAGTTATGAAATACCATTGACTCTTTGTGTATTATCCATATCTCTACGTGCGATTCGTTAAAAAACCTTTGCTATCTCCCCCTTTATTTAATTTATTTTTTTTTTTAGGAAATAAAGAAGAGAAATCATTTGAAGGAATATCCTCTCATTTTATATTCATCATTTGAATTGATGAACTAAATTTGATAGCTATATGAGTGAAAGAAAACTGCTTTGAAATTTGCAGTAAAAAAATCGAGACTCATTTCTGATGTACAAGAATAATACAAAAATAAACATAAGAAAATGAGACCATTTGCCCCAAGATTGGTTGATTAGTCATCCTGACTTGAAGCGGGTTCAAAAAGCGGACTCTATTGAATTGAGTTTTTACTATTATGTCTAAGTATTACCATAATGCAAACGAACAATTGAAGACAAATGTGTGCGTGGTTAGGAACACCAAGATACACAAAGGATTAGTAATCGAGATTTTGGAAATTATCCAATAGGGTTTTTCTTCATAATATAATAAAGAATATTAATTGGGGCTTTCAATTAGTAGAAATGCTAAAGCAGTACTCCCCAAGATTCCGATTCAGAGTATGCTCCTACCGCATGATTAAAGAAATAACTATCAAAAACGAAAGAATCCTTTCTTTTTTTTTAGAAAGAAGAATAGAAACGAAAAAGGATCCTTTGTTCTTCTTTTTTTCTTATATCTATTTATATTCGTACAAATCGAATTCATATCATAATTCATGAACTAAACTAATAGAATGTCTAATTCTTTTTCGTAATTGAAAACTAAAAGTTTCAATATATATTGAAATTTCTGCAACGAGTATTTTATTGAAGGATAAAAGTTATTGCTAAAGAAAGAAAAAGAAAAATTTTGAAAGGATAAGATTGATTCCGAAGTACTTTTTTAGTATTCTAACAGACGGAATTTCATTGGTCAAATTTGGGAATGTTTCATAGATTTTCACCTTATTTATATTACAAATAGATACAAATATGTGGAGATAAATAATATCATCTAGTCCTTATATTTTTTTATGACCTTCGAGGAGCCGTATGAGGTGAAAATCTCATGTACGGTTCTGTAATAGCGATAGTAACAGTGATGTTATCATCGACTATGATTATCTAACAGTTTAAGTACAGTTGATATAGTTGAGGCACAATCAAAATATAGTTTCTGGGGGTGGAATTTGTGGAGACAACCTGTAGGGTTTATCATTTTTTTTATTTCTTCCCTAGCGGAATGTGAGAGATTGCCTTTTGATTTACCAGAAGCAGAAGAAGAGTTAGTAGCAGGTTATCAAACTGAATATTCGGGTATCAAATTTGGTTTATTTTATATTGCTTCCTATCTAAACCTATTAGTTTCTTCCTTATTTGTAACAGTTCTTTACTTAGGCGGTTGGAATATCTCTATTCCATACATATTCGTTCCGGAATTTTTTGAAATAAATAAAATAAGTGAAGTCTTTACAATAACAATAGGTATTTTTATTACATTGGTTAAAACTTATTTGCTCTTATTCATTTCTATCACAACAAGATGGACTTTACCTAGACTAAGAATGGACCAACTATTAAACCTTGGATGGAAATTTCTTTTACCTATTTCTCTTGGTAATCTATTATTAACAACCTCTTTTCAACTCCTTTCACTCTAAAAGCAAGATTTTTATATATTCATGACTTGTCTCAAACAAGATAAAGAAACAAACATAAAATTATTCATAAAAATTCACGATATGCTCCCCATGGTAATTGGGTTCATTAATTATGGTCAACAAACCATACGAGCTGCAAGATACATTGGTCAAAGTTTCATGATTACCTTATCTCACGCAAATCGTTTACCGGTAACTATTCAATATCCTTATGAAAAATTAATCACATCTGAGCGTTTCCGCGGTCGAATCCATTTCGAATTTGATAAATGCATTGCTTGTGAAGTATGTGTTCGCGTATGTCCTATAGATCTACCTGTTGTAGATTGGAAATTGGAAACGGACATTCGAAAAAAACGGTTATTTAATTACAGTATTGATTTCGGAATCTGTATATTTTGTGGCAACTGCGTTGAGTATTGTCCAACAAATTGTTTATCAATGACTGAAGAATATGAGCTTTCCACTTATAATCGTCACGAATTGAATTATAATCAAATTGCTTTAGGTCGTTTACCAATGTCAGCAATTGAAGATTATACAATTCGAACGATTTTGAATTCACCTGAAAAAAATGGATAAATTGCCTTTGATTAATGGATTAATCATTAAAGATTCATTAAATAAAGATTAATTAAAGAAAGAACAATTTTGAATTATTACATTCAAAATTAAGACATTCAAAATTAAGATTTCTATTTCTATATTTAGAATTTCTATATTTCTATCTATCTATATATACTTAATATATATATATATATATAGATAGATAGATAGATAGATATTTTTTATCTAAACTTAAAGATTTATAAGTATAGAATGAAATTTCCTTCGTTTTGTTTGGTCAATAACTACAAAAACTACAAACCCTAATTATTACTATTGATTTGATGATTGGTTGGTAAGAATTCTATCGTTGTTTCATTTTGATTTTAAATATATTAATAGAGTTATATTATAATAATAGAGTTAGGATTCTATCCATAATTATTTTAAAATCAAAATTCAAGTCTTTCCCTGTTCAAGAAAGAGAGAGCGCGATTAGTCCAATAGCTGTATCTATAGTAAGTTCCACTCCTTAGGGTGGAATTCAATTAGAAACCTATTAGCATTTAAAATAGTCTTTTTTCCTGGTCGGAGTCAATAAGGTCATGAAAAAACAATTAACGTTTTTTATCTTGTATTTTACGCACAATGGATTTATCTGGACCAATACATGATTTTCTTTTAGTCTTTCTGGGATTAGGTCTGATATTCGGAGGTCTAGCAGTAGTATTGCTTACTAATCCAATTTATTCTGCCTTTTCTTTGGGATTCGTTCTTGTTTGTATATCCTTATTTTATATTTTATCAAATTCTCATTTTGTAGCTGCTGCGCAGCTCCTTATTTATGTAGGAGCTATAAATGTTTTAATTTTATTTAGTGTGATGTTCATGAATGGTCCAGAGTATTCAAAAGGTTTTAATCTTTGGGCTGTTGGAAATGGGGTCACCTCTCTAGTTTCTATAAGTATTTTTGTTTTATTAATTACTTTTATTTCAGATACGACCTGGTACGGGATTATTTGGACTACAAGAGCAAACCAAATTATCGAACAAGATTTAATAAATACTGGCCAACAAATTGGAATTCATTTATCAACAGATTTTTTTCTTCCGTTTGAATTCATTTCAATAATTCTTTTAGTTGCTTTAATAGGTGCGATTACTGTGGCTCGTGAACCATAAATCTGTAAAATTAGTAACCACAATACAAATTTCACTCTGTTCTAGATTATCACATATATTTTTCGCCAATTCGATTTGAAGATTATTCATAATAAAACTCCTTTTATTCGACCTATTACTAATATATGTCTTTGCTCTGTACTTGTAATATTCTTAATTGTAGTTAATCCAATCTGTTAATCTTGAATTTTTATTCGTTGTTTATGTTTATATTGAAATAAATTGAAATTTATAAGGAGTTGGTCTATGATGCTCGAACATGTACTTGTTTTCAGTGCCTATTTATTTTCTATCGGTATCTATGGATTGATTACGAGTCGAAATATGGTTAGAGCCCTTATGTGTCTTGAACTTATACTAAATGCTGTTAATATGAATTTCGTAATATTTTCTGATTTTTTTGATAGTCGCCAATTAAAAGGAAATATTTTTGCAATTTTTGTTATATCTATCGCAGCCGCCGAAGCTGCTATTGGACCGGCTATCGTTTCGTCAATTTTTCGTAATCGAAAATCAATTCGTATTAATCAATCCAATTTGTTGAATAAGTAATATTGATGATATAAAATAGAATGTTCATATTCATTAATTCGAATTTAAATTGGTATCTATGATACATAATGTATCTGATCGTGTTTGTGAAAATAGAAAAAATTAAAGTATCTTGGCTTTATCTTATGAATCGATGTGGAATGAAATATTGAATAGCAAAATTCTGGCAAATCGTTGATTCATCTGGTGTCTAAATATATAAAAATTTAGGAATTTACTAGGTCGAAAATTTATGACATTAAAAAAAATTAAAAGATCCAATGTCACACTCAGTAAAAATTTATAATACATGTATAGGGTGCACTCAATGTGTTCGGGCCTGCCCCACAGATGTATTAGAAATGATACCTTGGGACGGATGTAAAGCTAAACAAATAGCTTCCGCCCCAAGAACAGAAGATTGCGTCGGTTGTAAGAGATGCGAATCCGCCTGCCCAACGGATTTCCTGAGTGTACGAGTTTATTTATGGCATGAAACAACTCGAAGCATGGGTCTAGCTTATTGACTCTTTCCATAAAACCATAAAAAGCCACTGGAACCCATTTGGTTTTTTGTTTACCGACAAAAACCCGTACTTGAAAAACCACTAGTGGTTTTTCAAGTACGGGTTTTTGTGGCCCAAGTGTATCTTGTCTTTACCACGAATTCTTTTCCTTGGTCAACAACATTTGTCCTTTTACCAATATCCGCGGGTTGCTTAATTTTCTTTTTCCCTCATAAAGGAAATAAGATAATTAGGTGGTATACTATTTCTATCTGTATATTAGAACTTCTTTTAATGACCTATGCTTTCTCTTATTATTTCCAATTGGACGATCCATTAATTCAATTAGCGGAGGATTATAAGTGGATCGATTTCTTGGATTTTGATTGGCGATTGGGGATAGATGGACTCTCGCTAGGACCCATTTTATTGACAGGATTTATCACGACTTTAGCTACTTTAGCGGCTCGGCCAGTTACTCGGGATTCCAGATTATTTCATTTTCTGATGTTAGCGATGTATAGTGGCCAAATAGGATTATTTGCTTCTCAAGATCTTTTACTTTTTTTCATTATGTGGGAGTTAGAATTAATTCCTGTTTATCTACTTCTATCCATGTGGGGAGGAAAGAAACGTTTGTATTCAGCTACAAAATTTATTTTGTATACTGCGGGCAGTTCTATTTTTTTATTAATGGCAGCTTTGGGTCTCGCTTTATATGCGTTCAATGAACCAACATTCAATTTTGAAAAATCAGCCAATCAATCATATCCTGTAAGCCTAGAAATACTATTCTATATTGGGTTTCTTGTTGCTTTTGCTGTCAAATCACCGATTATACCTTTCCATACATGGTTACCAGACACCCACGGAGAAGCACATTATAGTACTTGTATGCTCTTAGCTGGAATCTTATTAAAAATGGGGGCATATGGATTGATTCGAATCAATATGGAATTATTACCCCACGCCCATTCTTTATTTTCTCCCTGGTTGGTAATAGTAGGCGCAATACAAATAATCTATGCAGCTTTAACATCTTCTGGTCAACGAAATTTAAAAAAGAGAATAGCCTATTCTTCTGTATCTCATATGGGTTTCATAATTATAGGGATTTGCTCTATAAGTGATATGGGACTCAATGGCGCTGTTTTACAAATAATATCACATGGATTTATTGGTGCTGCACTTTTTTTCTTGGCGGGGACGAGTTATGATAGAATACATCTTGTTTATCTTGACGAAATGGGCGGAATGGCTACCCTAATGCCAAAAATATTCACGATGTTCAGTGTCTTATCATTAGCCTCCCTTGCATTACCGGGCATGAGTGGTTTTGTTGCGGAATTAATAGTCTTTCTTGGAATAATTACCGGCCAAAAATATCTTTTAATGCCAAAAATTCTAATTACTTTTGTAATGGCAGTTGGAATGATATTGACTCCTATTTATTTATTATCGATGTTACGCCAAATGTTCTATGGATACAAGCTGTTTGATGCCGCAAACTCGTATTTTTTTGATTCTGGGCCCCGGGAATTTTTTGTTTCGATATGTCTACTTTTACCAGTAATAGGTATTGGACTTTTTCCGGATTTCGTTTTCTCATTAGCAGTTGAGAAGGTTAGTGCTATTCTATCTAATTATTTTAATAGGTAGTTATTCGAAATAAAACAAAAAATCAATCAAAAAAAACCTATTCTTTCATTAAAACAAAAAAAGAAGAATTACAACCAAATATCTTTGGCATTTGTGAGAACCTTTTGAATCAAGTAATATAGTGATTCAAAAGGTTCTCAGCCACTTAACTGAGGTTTCTTATATATCTATAATTATTATAGAATATAATAATATATTTCTTATATTCTAATTATAGGCTGGGTTGGGTTGTCCTATGGTTTTATTCGTCAATACTTTTTTTTTTCAATTCAATTTAATGTAAATGAACCATAACTATGTAGTCCTATTCCCAATAAATTAACCCCAAAATAGCATACCCAGATTATAAGAAAGCCTATAGAAGCAACAATTGCAGAACTGAAACCTTGAAAATTTTTATTGGTTCGAGTATGCAAATAAATTGCAAATATGACCCAAGTAATAAATGCCCAAGTTTCCTTTGGGTCCCAATTCCAATAGGACCCCCATGTTTCATTAGCCCAGACTGCTCCTGAAAGGATACCTATGGTTAAAAAGATAAACCCTATACTAATAATACGATAACTCCAATTATCCAATTGTTGAATCAACTGAAATCTGTAATAATTCCTATCCTTATTCCTATTTGTCTTTAAAGACAAAGAAGAAAGAGTTCGTGACAAATCGTTCCTTTGCCTCATGTAAAGGATGGAAAGGATCTTGGCGAAGGAAAAATCTTTTAAGAAATTTATGCTTTTTTTAACAGTTCTTATGCCGACTTTTCGAAATCGAATTACTAGAAGTGCTACTGATAATAATGATCCACATAAAAGAGCTGCATAGCCCAATATCATCATACTTACGTGCATCATTAACCACTGGGATTGCAGAGCAGGTACTAAGATTTCGGATTGATGCATATCAGTTAAAAAACCCGAAGTAGCAAAGCTTTGGGTACAAAAAGTACTAGGCGCAGTTATTACGCTTAATAAATTTTGATGCTTTTTAAAATAAGGAACCATATGAATAATGGAGAAACCCCAAGAAAGGAATATTAATGATTCATATAAATTACTTATTGGTAAATGTTTCAAATAAATCCAACGAGTAATTAATAATCCTGTTATACAGCAAAAAGTAATTAGCATACCCTTTTCTGACGAATCAGATAGTTCGGTAAATTCAGCGACTAATAAACTTAGCAAATTAATTAAAATTACAATTGAAACCACCGAAAACGATATATGAGTCAATACATGCTCAAAACTTAACATAATCATAAAAGACAAAAAAAACGTAATAAAGTTACTTTAATTATGCATAAGGCATATTAAAATTGGGAATTCAATTCATTATACGATTTTTTGTATCCTTTTGAAAACAAAAAGACGTTATGCCGCTACTCGGACTCGAACCGAGATGCTCTAGCACTGCTTCCTAAGAGCAGCGTGTCTACCGATTTCACCATAGCGGCTTGCTCAACATTATAATAACCTATTTTGATTCAATCGTCAAACTTAAAGGGCTCAATTTAATAGAATATTTTTTAGGTCAATCAAATTAATGAAAAAACAATTGGAATTAAAAATTCCAATTTTAGTGATCCATTCTAAGGATTTCTGGAAATATTTTTTTGTATTACTCGTTAGAATTTCATTCTGTAGCGAACTTTTATTAGGATTTAGTAAACCAATTAGATATGGATCTCCGGGTATATTATATAATAAATAATAAAAAAAGAATTGTTAGTTCTGTCCAAAAAGATTGACCAATTCAATATATATATTTTGATACAATGTTGGGCCCAAACATATGATCATGATCAAAACGAGATTTTTGAAAATTTATATAGTTTGATCTACCTAAAAGTGAAAGGCGCTTTTTTTTTTTTCTTAATTGAGTTGAAAGCACAAAAAGATTGATTCTATTTTCTATAGTTCTTTCAAATAATAATTGTTAAGAAAGTTTTAAAATAAGCTTGAAACTTATTCAAATTCTTGATTGATTTTTTTACTAAAGACCTTAGATTTACCCTTTATCTATTCAATTTTCCATTCAAAGTTTAAATAAAAATACAAATAAAAATCAAACACGTCTTAATCTTTTGATTTTGTCTCTTTATTTATTATTGTTATGCTTTTTTATGATTCTGACAAGTGGGTCGATGGGGAAAATCGGAATCCCCATCCCCAAAATGATAAACGAAATTCTACTTTTTCTCATATCAAGTCAAGTTGAATTAGCCCAGGTTTTTCTTTTTTATTTGTCGCACAAAAAAACTTTTCGAATTACCAGTAGAAAGGGATTTTGCTAAGGAAAAAGCTTTCAACGCTGCCCAAGATCCTTTTCTTTTCCAAATATTTTTTCGAATACGTTTTTTTGCTATAGAAGTGCGCTTTTTTGGAACTGCCATTAAAAAAAAAGAAAGTAATTAATATTCTATATGGATGTGAAAGACATCTATTGTTAAAAAAAACGCATTCTTTATTATAATTATATCGATTATATCGATCTTTTTAGTCAGTCTTTATATGATATTCTCTTCATCTTCATAAAAAAGCGCGTCCATTTTTTTCTTTTTTTTTCTCTTTCGATTTATATCCTTTTTCATCATACTACATTAATCAAGAATTATTTCTTTATTGAATTGAGTAAGGATCTGATAAAAACAATCTTTTTTTTATCATTCCGATTCAAATTCAAATAAAAATCGAGTACTATTTTTGATAAAATTCTTCACTCTTTCTATATGTATCTATATGTATAAAAATCCTTATTAATTATTGTAATTTATAATAATAAATGCAAATTTCATTTTAGAATTAGGTATCCTTTTCTATTTTCACTAGTATCCTTGTGATATCATTTGACCAATTTAAACTTCTTAATTTGAATATATGAAGTATTTGGAAAAAGATTAAGAATAATTTTAAATAATGAGATTTTTTTATGGAACATACATATCAATATTCATGGATTATACCTTTCGTTACACTTCCAGTCCCTATGTTAATAGGAATGGGACTCCTACTTTTCCCGGCGTCAACAAAAAAACTTCGTCGTATGTGGGCTTTTTCAAGTATTTTTTTGTTAAGTACAGTTTTAGTTTTTTCGACCAATCTGTCTATTCAGCAAATAAATAGCAGTTCTGTCTATCAATATATATGGTCGTGGACCATTAACAATGATTTTTCTTTAGAGTTTGGATATTTGATCGACTCACTTACTTCTATTTTGTTAATATTAATTACTACGGTTGGAATTTTTGTCCTTATTTATAGTGATAGTTATATGTCTTATGATCAAGGCTATTTAAGATTTTTTGCTTATATGAGCTTTTTCAATACTTCAATGTTGGGATTAGTTACTAGTTCGAATTTAATACAAATCTATATTTTTTGGGAATTGGTTGGAATGTGTTCGTATCTATTAATAGGGTTTTGGTTCACACGACCGATTGCGTCCAATGCTTGTCAAAAGGCGTTTGTAACTAATCGTGTAGGCGATTTTGGTTTATTATTAGGAATTTTAGGTCTTTATTGGATAACGGGCAGTTTCGAATTTCAGGATTTGTTTGAAATATTCAATAACTTAATTTCGAATAATGAGAATGAACTTTTCTTTTTGACTTTGTGCACCTTCCTATTATTTTCCGGTGCAATTGCTAAATCTGCGCAATTCCCCCTTCATGTATGGTTACCAGATGCCATGGAAGGACCCACCCCTATTTCCGCTCTGATACACGCGGCTACTATGGTAGCCGCGGGCATTTTTCTTGTAGCTCGACTTCTTCCTCTTTTCGTAGTCATACCTTATATAATGAATCTAATAACTTTGATAGGGATAATAACAGTACTTTTAGGAGCTACTTTAGCTCTTGCTCACAAAGATATTAAAAGAAGTTTAGCCTATTCGACAATGTCTCAATTGGGTTATATGATGTTAGCTTTAGGTATGGGGTCTTATCGAGCCGCTTTATTTCATTTGATTACTCATGCATATTCGAAAGCCTTGTTGTTTTTAGGATCTGGATCCGTTATTCATTCAATGGAAGCTATTGTTGGCTATTCCCCAGATAAGAGCCAGAATATGCTTCTTATGGGGGGTTTAACAAAACGTGTTCCAATTACAAAAAACGCTTTTTTATTAGGAACTCTTTCTCTTTGTGGTATTCCACCCCTCGCCTGTTTTTGGTCTAAAGATGAAATTCTTAATGATAGTTGGTTGTATTCACCTATTTTCGGAATAATAGCTTGTTCGACGGCGGGATTAACAGCCTTTTATATGTTTCGGGTTTATTTACTTACTTTTGGGGGGCATTTCAATGTTCATTTTACAAATTACAGCGGTAAAAAAAGCAGTGCGCTCTATTCACTATCTCTATGGGGTAAAGGAGAATCAAAAATGTTAAAAAAAAAAATGGGTTTATTAGCTTTATTAACAATCAATAATAGTGAACGGGCTTCTTTTTTTTGTAAGAAAAGATATCAAATTGACGGTACTATAAAAAAGATGACGCGCCCTTTTGTTATTAATCATTTTGGAACTAAAAGCATTTTTTCCTATCCGCAAGAATCAGATAATACTATGTTATTTCCAATGTTAGTTTTGGGACTATTTACTTTCTTTATTGGAGCAATAGGAATTCCTTTTAATCAATTTAATCAAGAAGGGGTGGATTTAGATATATTATCTAAACTGTTAAGTCCATCTTTAAACCTTTTGCATCAGAATGAAAAGAATTCTGCGGATTTTTATGAATTTGTAACAAAGGCCACTTTTTCGATCAGTATAGCTTTTTTTGGAATATTTATAGCCTCTTCTTTATATAAGCCGGTTTATTCATCCTTACAGAATTTTAAGTTCTTCAATTTGTTCGTCAAAAAGGGTCCTAAAAGAATTTTTTGGGATAAAACAATAAACATGATATATGATTGGTCTTATAATCGTGCTTACATAGATACTTTTTATGCACGATTTTTAACTAAAGGTATAAGACAATTAGTAGAATTTACTCTGTTTTTTGATAGACGAGTAATTGATGGAATTATCAATGGGATCGGTGTTATGAGTTTCTTTATAGCAGAGGGTATCAAATATGTAGGAGGCGGACGGATCTCTTCTTATCTCTTACTTTTTTTATTTTATATATTAATATTCATTTTAATTAATTTACTATTTTATTAATTTTAACTCTCTTCTAATATTCTTTTTTTCTATTAAATATTAAAATAAAATATATATTTTATTTCATATGATATGAATTATCATGTTTATCTTGAATTATACTTTAATTTCCTTTTCTATTAATTCTATATTTTCTAGAATTCGAATTCTATATTAATTATTAATATATTTAATATTTTTTATTAAAAAGTTTAGTTTAGGTTGGTTTTAGGTTGGTTAATAGGTGAATTTTTTACCATAAAATGAAATCCTCCTCCTACCGCCCATTTTTAAAATAGTTTTATTGATCAGGAATAATAACAAAAAATGGAATAAGAATAATAAATAAGAATGTCAATTCGTTTTTCTTTTTATACACAAAAATCTTCAATTCGTTAGCAATTCCGAATTTTGTCAAATAGAATTTCTTATTAATTAATACAATTTTTTTTTTCTTTTTTTTTTAGTTGGCTAGAAATAAAAAAGGATAGTATATCTCTTCACTTACAAAAGAGAAAATTTTGTATCTCGAAAATTTTGTATCTCAAAGTAAATTCCATGGCTTCCTTTCTAGATAGAATTGATAGGCAATCGAATTCCAGGTATCAGAAGAATGGAAAACAAGGAATGTGTCTATATCCTTGTTTTCCTATATTAGATCAGATATGCTATAGAATATATATATATGACAAACGTACCTTTATTTCATTTTCAATTGTGGATAGATACGTATCCTTAACATACTGAACCGACTGGAATTATTTGTATTAAACCAAAAGCGGTTCATACAAGCTAAATCTTCGAATCGAAAATTGGGCCAAAGAAAAAGTTTGAATTGAAGTAGTTTCTTTTTCTCTCTATCAAAATATTGACTTTTTTCTATAATGTCAAAGCGGCTGCAGTTTTTTCTATTATTACTTTTGAAAAGTTCTGTATTCATATGAATATCATTTTCTTTTTTTGAATTGAAAGAGAGTAGAATTCTCAACTCTCTACGACTTCTAGTGGATAAAAGATTTTCAGGAACAAGAAAATCTTTTTTCTTTCTAAATCCAATTAGACTTTTAAGTCTTTCAATAGATTTGAAAAAATTCTCTTTATTAATATAGCTTTTTTCTCCGCATCCTTGATTAATTTGTTGTTTGGTCTTATGAACCAATAAAATAGCTATGGTTTGATACATAAGAAATTTTCCATTAAGCTTCGTCTTGCTTTTTTTCGGTACATGTGGAATCTCAACAACCAATCTTCCTCTAGAGATCAATTTTAGATCTCCCCTAGTCCTATCCTTAAGCCGAGCATTTTTCTTTTGACTCCGAAAAGCAAAAATGTCCACATTAAATTCTCTTCGTCGAATCAAGGATTTAATCCATAGATTTTTCTTTGTTTTGTCCTTTTGAAAGAAGGCCTTGTCTTTTAGCAGGTAAGTATATGTTTGGATATTCGACGAAATGCTTTCGTCTACATCCTTAGCATCTATGGTCGCTCTGAATGGCTGGTGAGCTCGCCGTTTGAGTGGACTCAAAAGAAAATTCCGCCAACCGGTGTTTTCTGTTCTACTGGTGTTTCCTGTTCTACTGGTGTTTTTTGTTCTCCTTCTCCTGGTGCTTTGTGGTGTACTGATGATTATTCTGCTCCTGGTTTGTGGTCTCCTGATGATTATTCTTCTCTTGGCGTTTTTTATTTTTGGTCTACTGGTGATTACGCTTCTACTGGTGATTAGTCTTCTACTGGTGTTTCTTGTTCTCCTGGTGGTTCTCTTTGGTATTCTGAGAATTGATTGAAGATTCACTGGGTTCTGAAATCGAGTTTCTTTATAATTGAAAAGAAGTAATTGGGTTGGTATTACCCACGGTCTTCTCTTATATGCGTTGTAAAGTTTGTCGAATTTTGAAAAAAAGAACCCCAATTCAAAATTGGATACGAGACAGTATACTATTTCGTCATTCATTCCCATCCAATCTAACTCAGGTGGGTGTCTTTTTACAAATTCTTGACCTCTTTTGACAAGCATAGGATACAAAATATCTTTGTCACAAAAACGATCTCGGTCACCGTCTTTCTCAATTATTTGATATTTATTCCCCTTACTCTCCGTTTCAGTATTTTCTTTGTTTTTTTCAATATTAATCCAGAATTCCATTTTTTCTTTGTTTGTAAGACAAAAATGGAAAATTCTCCAATCCAAATATTTTCTCTTCGGGCTTTTCTCCATATCGAAAAGAGCCTCTGATTCTAGATAATCGGCAACAAAAGACTTCTGTGATACTAGATATTTGGCAGGATTCTCTGCTTCTAGAAAACCTGGAACGCACTCCGATTCGGGAATCCCCTCTAATTCTAGAAAAAATAGAAAGTCCTCTGTTTCTAGAGAATCGGCAATCCCCTCTGATTGTAGAGAATTTTGGAAATTTTCTAGAGAATTCGGGAAATTAGAGTTAGGTATACTTAGCGAAGGTGTACCTCTTAAGATATGAAAGAATTCCCTTTTCATTTTATCGGTTTTGTAATTAAAACAAATTTTTTTCTTATCGCCGCTATAGCTATAATTAATGGATTTATGTGATAAAAGATTATATCTGTTGTGTTTTTTAGAATTATCTTTTACTTTGAGTAATAAATCCAATTCAGAGAAATTCGATTTGTTTAAATCTTTATTTTTAACTGTATCTTTATTTTTAACTGTGCGCTGTATATTTTGCTGGGACCCCATCATCAGTATTGACAAAAATATCTACACGTCTTTTTATTCGTACAAAAATTAAATCTGGAGGATTCGCTACGTCGATTTCTTGCACCCTGTTCACCAGTGCGAGTGCGTTAGTACAGCGTTCAATTATTTTCTTTCGCCAATGTAGTACTGCATTAGACAATAAAGAGTTTAAAATTAGTATTCGATCGTCTTCCTGTAAATCGATTTTTTCTTCCTTGCGAGCTGGAAATAAAGAGAGCCCTTTCAAAATGAAATTTGATAGTGATTTTCCAGCAAATTCATTAATTAAGTTCAAAACAAATTCATTAACTAAGTTCAAAAAATAAGCAATTTTTATTGAGAATGATTTTCTATTAAATGTATCTATTTTTGGTTCAAATTCTTGATAATTAGTAGTCAAAAGGATAAGATACATTTTATTTGCCATCCCTCCGAAATTTTCATTTTCTATTTCTTCTAGAGGAAGTCCTACTTTATTTTGAAGAAAGGGTGCATATTGAAAGTGGACTTTTCCCCGAGAGTGCCCGCACAATACAGGATCAAATAGTTTAGGTAAATACTCTTTTTTCCTTTTATGCCTACATAACCTAGTTCTTTTCTCAAGTATATTCCGAATAGGAAATCCTTTATCTAGATTTTTTACTCTATTTAAAAACTCATTACTTAGGGTTTTCTTTCTTTGTTCATTGTTAGAATTCCAAGGATTATACAATTCCGTAGAGGTGAGTTTTTCTGTTGTCAATAAAGAGATTTTTCTTTGTATCTTTTCCAAAAAAGTTGACAAAACAGATGGATACGTAAAAGATATTCTTTCCTTTCCATCACTTCGACATGTATGAAAAAAATATTCTGACATCCTATTTTGTATAGGATCTCTCAAGTTAGCTGTGAATCGATCTTTTCTTAAGTGAGCTGTCACTCGATCTGTTTTTATAGCTTGAAATGGGCGATTCCAGTGTTGAAAATCGAAAAGAAGAGTTGCAAGACGTTCGTCGAAGAGCGGGTCTTCTTTTATTTCGAATTTCCAATTTTCTTGATTCCCATCTAGATCAAAAGTTTCATAAACGGGTCTCTTTTTCCCTTTAACGTGAAAATTGAATTTTTTCTTTATCATTTTCTTTGCATTCACTATAATCGTTTCTTCGTCCCCTTCCTCCAGTTCTGACTTAATCACATGAGAAAGATCCTCTTCTTCATCCTCCTCTGGCTCTGGCTCGTCTAAGCATAAGATCTCGCTCTGTTTATTAGAAAATTTGGGTAAGGGTTTTCTGCCTCCAAAATAGTGGACGAAGATAAGAAATAAGAGAATAGTAAAGATTCGATCCATATAAGTTCTCAATTCTGCCCAAAGGTACGTATTAGACATAGATCGAACGAACAGAGTCCGTTTAAGACGAAGAGGATTATTTTCCTGTAGCCAGACTAATA